AATTAGTATAATTTAGTAGTATAATTTAGTATGTATTTAGTATTACAATAGAATAAATAGAATAATATTAATATAGTTATAGTATAAGTTATAGTATAGTATAATATACATATACTAAAGCTAAAGTAAAATAAATAAATAAAGAAATAATATGAGGAACCTCCCTTGACAGTAATATACTGTATGTTGTATATGTAAATCCTAGATATGAAAAGAGACATAATTCATCCAGCAAAGGGAACAGATATGGTATATAAAGAAAAATAATAGGTGCACAACACAAATAAAAAAAAAATACAATAAATTGGAAAAGAAGATAAGAAAATAAAGTAAAGAACAATGGTCAATGAGATAAAAATCATGAATAAAAAAATTCAGGTTCTAATTTAATATTCATAGAATTCATAGATAATAGATAATCTAATCTAGACGGTTATTTCTAAAAGATAGGGAAATGAAATACACTGATTCATGATTCTTATTCATCCACTTGTGAAAAAAGGATTGGTTGGCTCGTTGAATTGAAAATTTACTCATTGAAATTGAATGAGTAAAGGATTAAATTGGATTCCATTGGGTGGTACCAACTCAATCGAATGCTAACTTCCATTTACTTCATTATGGATTATGGAATTAACCGATCAACTTGCTATCGGATACTTATTTTTGATTCAGTATTAAAGCAAAATTTCGACATATTATTATTATGATTTACGATTATGAGAAGCAATACCACGACTTCTGATCCTGCGGTTTCCACACTTGAAGAACAAAACCTAGGGCGTATCGCTCAAATTATTGGCCCAGTACTGGATGTCATTTTTCCACCGGGCAAGATGCCTAATATTTATAATGCTTTGGTAATTAAGGCTCGAGATACGGCGGGTCAGCAAATTAATGTAACTTGTGAGGTACAACAATTATTAGGAAATAATCGAGTAAGAGCTGTAGCTATGAGCGCTACAGATGGTCTGATGAGAGGAATGAAAGTGATTAACACGGGAGCTCCACTAAGTGTTCCAGTCGGCGGAGCTACTCTCGGACGAATTTTCAACGTTCTTGGGGAACCTGTTGATAATTTTGGTCCTGTTGATACTCGCACAACATCTCCTATTCATAGATCTGCACCCGCCTTCATACAGTTAGATACGAAATTATCAATCTTTGAAACAGGGATTAAAGTGGTGGATCTTTTAGCCCCCTATCGCCGTGGAGGAAAAATCGGACTATTTGGGGGAGCTGGGGTGGGTAAAACAGTACTCATCATGGAATTGATCAACAACATTGCCAAAGCTCATGGAGGCGTATCCGTATTTGGCGGAGTAGGGGAGCGTACTCGTGAAGGAAATGATCTCTACATGGAAATGAAAGAATCCGGGGTGATTAATGAAAAAAATCTTGGAAAATCCAAAGTAGCTCTAGTCTATGGTCAAATGAATGAACCGCCAGGAGCTCGTATGAGAGTTGGCTTGACTGCCCTAACCATGGCGGAATATTTCCGGGATGTTAATGAGCAAGACGTACTTCTATTCATCGATAATATCTTTCGTTTCGTTCAAGCAGGGTCCGAAGTATCTGCCTTATTAGGTAGAATGCCTTCCGCAGTGGGTTATCAACCTACCCTTAGTACGGAAATGGGTTCTTTGCAAGAAAGAATTACTTCTACTAAAGAAGGATCTATAACATCGATCCAAGCAGTTTATGTACCTGCGGATGATTTGACCGACCCTGCTCCTGCCACGACATTTGCACATTTAGATGCTACTACCGTATTATCAAGAGGATTAGCTGCCAAAGGTATTTATCCAGCAGTAGATCCCTTAGATTCAACGTCAACCATGTTACAACCTCGGATCGTTGGCGAGGAACATTATGAAACTGCTCAAAGAGTTAAGCAAACTTCACAACGTTACAAAGAACTTCAGGACATTATAGCTATCCTTGGGTTGGACGAATTATCCGAAGAAGATCGTTTAACTATAGCAAGAGCACGAAAGATTGAGCGTTTCTTATCACAACCCTTCTTTGTGGCAGAAGTCTTTACTGGTTCTCCGGGGAAATATGTTGGTCTCACAGAAACAATTCGGGGATTTCAACTCATCCTTTCCGGAAAATTAGATGGTCTTCCCGAACAGGCCTTTTATTTGGTGGGTAACATCGATGAAGCTACCGCGAAAGCTATTAACTTAGAAGACTTAGAAGAGGAGAGCAAATTGAAGAAATGACCTTAAATCTTTGTGTACTGACTCCTAATCGAATTATTTGGGATTCCGAAGTGAAAGAAATTATTTTATCTACGAATAGTGGACAAATTGGCGTATTACCAAACCATGCCCCCATTGCCACGGCTGTAGATATAGGTCTGTTGAGAATACGGCTAAACGACCAATGGTTAACAGTGGCTCTTATGGGCGGTTTCGCTAGAATAAGTAATAATGAGATAACTATTTTAGGAAATGATGCAGAATTTAGTACTGACATTGATGCACAAGAAGCTCAACAAACTCTTGAAATAGCTGAAGATAACTTGAGTAGAGCTGAGGGTAAGAGACAAGCAATTGAGTCAAATCTAGCTCTCAGACGAGCTAGGACACGAGTAGAGGCTGTCAATGTGATTTCCCAGTAGTAGTCAATACATTCAATAAAAATAAAAAGAATCAAAAAAATAATTAAAGGAGTTCCTTATTATACACTACATTTTGATTCCAAAAATTTAACCAAATTGAACACAATGAAGTCTAATCTGATTAATCTTATGATAGAACGAAAAAAAGAGGATGGGTAGAAAAACTTATTAGATACCTGATTCCATGGTATCTAATAAGTTCTACCTACTATTGGATTTGAACCAATGACTCCCGCCGTATGAAAGCAATACTCTAACCACTGGGTTAAGTAGGTTATTTATCACCACAAAAAAGGTCTTCATCACTTCGATGGATTCTAGTTAAAATATGCTTTCTAAGCAATATCAATCTTTTACCAGTAAACGGATCGGAGAGTTTATCATATGCATATGGGATACTCTTCTTGACAAGAAATTGCCTCTATGTTAAAATAGTTATGATTTATTATAAGGGCTATAGCTCAGTTAGGTAGAGCACCTCGTTTACACGTGCGCCAATGCTTTTCAAGGAAGCCCATTATGCAATGACCATAATTGATCTTTTTGAGAAGTCGATGTCTTATTCCGTAGATTCGAGAGAACAAGAGAAAAATAGCCTGACAAATATTTGGTTCGATCCGATTCAGGTGCGAATTCCACTGCCAAATCAATCAAATAGAACATGCCATTGTAAGGTAAATGTCCAGTCCATTCAATGCCAGGCATAATGAGTATAAGGGTCTCAAAAGAACCTCTTGTCGTCCTATGAGCTTTGAGGTGTATGAAGTCTCATATTTTACTCTTGCAGTGGAGCGATAGAGACTCCGTTTCACTTAGGTTGATCTAGGCCGAAGGCAGACCTAAATCAAGGTCACTTTTCTTTGAAATACTTTGGTATTGCTCCTAGATCAGGATACAAATAATGAATCAGAGCACATGGAACCGTCTCATTATCTTTTTATCTTCCTGTAAAGAAAAAAATGGTGGACTAACTGATCTTTACATCAGTTGATGAAAGAGCCCAATGCAACAAAATGCATGTTGGGTCTTTGAAACAGTTCGAATCATTTCGATAATAATCAGTTTTCTCTGTTTTACCGAGAAGGTCTACGGTTCGAGTCCGTATAGCCCTAATACATTATACATTCCATTTTTGTTTTGTATAGAGATTTTAGTAGTTTTATTTTAATAGTAGGAACAATAAAATAAACACAATAATTTATTTTAACGGGCCCAATTGGTATTTGTCAAATCTCGGATCAAATACCCAGATTTCTTTATCCATTTTCATGAATGAATTTTTCCTCTTTTATTGCCCATGATCAAAGAGTTATTTATACATTTTTTGGGGTTTGGTATACCCAAACCCAGTCAATTTATGAAATTAAAATCATGAAAGAATATTATCTAAAGACTTCAACCTGACCCAAGCAAATCCAATCCTAAGTCGCATGGATCTAGGACCTATTCTCTTCTTGATCTTGAGTATTTTTGGTCTGTCGAATTGCTTGATAATATGTGATTCTTTCTATTAGACTATTAGGAGGAGATTATTAGAGAGATCCTATATTATGCCGAACGTTCATGATTCCATCAAATTAAATATTACTATACTATTATAGTTATAGTAATAAAAATATAGTAAGAATATTACAATATTCTATTGATATTGAATTCTTAATGATTATTATTTTAAATTCTATTGAATTTCTTTATAATTTTTTCTTTACCATAAGGAAGATTCTTTATTTTATAAGACTTTATATTTATTTAGAAGATTTTTTTATAAATTTATAAGATTAAGATATTAAGTATAAGATAAATAGGATAAGTCTTTACTTTATAAGATAAGTATAAACTAATTACTAAGTATTCTTATTTCTTATACCTTATACTTAGTATCTTAGTATAAGGTATAAGAAATAAGAATAAGTATAATAATAAAAAAAAAAAAAAAAAAAACAGAAAAATATAGAAGTGGGATGACATTAGATGAATCTTGAAAGAAGGCATGGCCTACAGCAAACAAACTCTCAACTATGCGGTTTTATTTGATCAAACTAAATTCTTTTCTTGTTTTACCTAAGAAGGTCTAGATTAATTGAAAATTCCAATTCAAATGGAATAATTCAGCCTATTCCACATTCATAGGAGTAATTTATATGTTTCTGCTTCACGAATATGATATTTTCTGGGCATTTCTAATAATATCAAGCGTTATTCCTATCTTGGCATTTGTCATTTCTGGAATTTTAGCTCTGATTAGGGAAGGGCCAGAAAAGCTTTCTAGTTATGAATCAGGTATAGAACCCATGGGGGATGCTTGGGTACAATTCTGAATTCGCTATTACATGTTTGCTCTAGTTTTTGTTGTTTTTGATGTTGAAACGGTCCTTCTTTATCCATAGGCAATGAGTTTTGATGTATTGGGTGTATCTGTATTTATAGAAGTTTTCATATTCGTGCTTATCCCAATCGTGGGTTCAGTTTATGCATGGCGAAAAGGAGCGTTGGAATGGTCTTAGATGAATATTTAGACAATCAAAAGAAAAAGGAAGGAAAGGATGACATTGAGATAGTTATGAATTTGGTTGAGTTTCCATTACTTAACCAAACAACCCCCCATTCAATTATTTCAACTACAGCGAATGATCTCTCTAATTGGCCAAGACTCTCCAGTTTATGGCCGCTTCTCTATGGTACTAGTTGTTGTTTCATTGAATTTGCTTCATTATATAGGCTTGCGATTCGACTTTGATCGTTATGGGTTGGTGCCAAGATCGATCCCAAGACAAGCAGACCTCATTTTAACGGCCGGAACGGTAACAATGAAAATGGCTCCCTCTTTAGTAAGATTATATAAGCAAATGCCTGAACCCAAATATGTAATTGCTATGGGAGCCTGTACTATTACAGGAGGGATGTTCAGTACTGATTCTTATAGTACTGTTCACGGAGTCGCTAAACTAATTCCTGTGGATGTCTATTTGCCAGGTTGTCCGCCTAAGCCAGAGGCAATTATAGATGCTATAACGAAACTTCGTAAGAAGATATCTCAAAAAATCTTTGAAGTTGAAGATAGAACTGTGTATCAACAGGAGAATCGATGTTTTACTACTAATCACAAGGTTTACCTTCGACACAGTACTAATACTGGAAATTATAATCAAGGATTACTCTATCAATCACCATCTACTTCAGAGATACCTTTTGGATTTTAATTTTAAAAAGATTTAAAGTCCAAAGGGTCAGTATCTTCTTACGAATTAGTTAATCAGGCAGGGTTCCTTTGTGCAGAATAAGAAAGAGCGGGTCAGTCTTTAACAATTTCAATGTGAAGTATTGATACAAAGAAAAATGTGGTAGAGATGAAGGAGATGCAAATTCGTTTATATGATTGGCTAGTCAAGCATGAGCTAGTTCATAGATCTTTAGGCTTTGATTGCCGAAGAATAGAGACTTTACAAATAAAAACCGAAGATTGGGACTCAATTGCTGTCATTTTATATGTATATGGTATATGGTTACAATTATTTACGCTCCCAGTGTGCCTATGATGTAGCATCAGGCGGATTTTTAGCTAGTGTGTATCACCTTACGAAAATACGTTATGGTATAGATAAACCAGAGGAGGTATGCATAAAAGTATTTGCCCCCAGGAGTAATCCTCGAACCCCATCTGTTTTCTGGATTTGGAGAAGCACGGATTTTCAAGAACGGGAATCTTATGATATGTTGGGAATTTCTTATGAGAATCATCCTCGCCTTAAATGTATCTTGATGCCTGAAAGTTGGATAGGCTGGTCCTTACGTAAAGACTATATTACTCCACTCCCAATTTATATGAAATACAAGATGCTCTTTGAATGATAAGAAACTCCTTTTTACTTATACGACACGACTCCAGATTTCATTTCAATCAAAGAACATTTTTTCATTCCCTTCTAGATGAAACAGAGTAACTGGACTTTAATTCATACGGGGGTGGCTAAAAAAAGAGGTTCTCATTGATATTCCCCAATTGGAAAGATATCATATACATTTTGTATGAGCAGAAAGACTAGGATGACTCAAAAGAGTTCTGCACCATGAACTTTGTACCGCACACATCACTTAGGGGGGGCCCCGGAAATTGAGCAAGAGTGAGAAAAAAAAATATGAAAAAAAGACGGAAGAGACGAAATGCAGAAATTAAAAATGAAAGGAATCGGGGTTGATTTGTACTGTGTCTGAAAAACATCCTTTCTATTCTTATCCTTTCACTCTGAATCTTTTTATCTAATTTTTTTATGAAATTTGAGATATATACGAAAATTTAACATCCTTTTTAAATTTGAAATAAGATCAAAGTATGAACAGAGAGGAAAAAAATAAAAATGAAAAGGAAAGTAAAGAATATGTATCCCGATCCGTATCAATGAATTTCATTTGTATGAGGTATGAATATTTATCCGATACATTATTCACGTGTCAGGAACCAGATTTGAACTGGTGACACGAGGATTTTCAGTCCTCTGCTCTACCAACTGAGCTATCCCGACCATTTCCTGTGCATCATCCTAGCGGAGTACTTGTATCCATGTCAATGAAAAGAACTAAAAAAGTCTTAACAAATTGTACCTAGCTCCTCAATTTCTTAGATCTTCAAAACAAAAAGAAGACTTTCTTTGTATTGTAAATGTAAGGATAATGATATGGACTGTGAATGATTCAATAACGGGGATTCCTTGAATCTATACATATATGTTCATTTGTACAGGTATCGTATCTATACAAATGAAATTGGATTGGAAGAAGAAACGAGGATTTATATTTGGATCCGTTTGTGAAAGAACAGAGTGAATGAAATGAGAAAGATATTGAATTTTGGTTGAACTGAACCCTTGATGAAAAAAAAAAAAAGAAGATAAAGAAATAAGAGGAGGTAAAATGGGCTTTTCTTGGGGATAGAGGGACTTGAACCCTCACGATTTTTAAAGTCGACGGATTTTCCTCTTACTATAAATTTCATTGTTGTCGGTATTGACATGTAAAATGGGACTCTCTCTTTATTCTCGTCCGATTAATTTTCAAAGGATCTATGAAACTCTGGAATGAATCATTTGATCAATGAATATTAGAATTCGATTCCAATTTAAACTTCAATTGGAAAATGGGAATGGATTCAGAATAATTCTTCCTTTTTTCATAGATTTTCTGATCTTTAGAATGATTATTTGATCTCTATCATTCTAATTAATATAGAAAGAATCTAAATATCGAAATAGAGGGTTGTGATTAATCTTTCCTATGTCAGTATGTATTAGGTATATAAGCTTATCCTTTACTGTCATTTCTATCATTTGATAGAAGGATTTTTGCTACTAACGTAACGTAGTCAATTTCATTCGTTAGAACAGCTTCCATTGAGTCTCTGCACCTATCCCTTTTTATTCTCATTTTCCATTTTTTATAAAGATTTGGCTCAGGATTGCCCATTTTTAGTTCCAGGGTTTCTCTGAATTTGGAAGTTACCACTTAGCAAGGTTTCCATACCAAGGCTCAATCCAATCAAGTCCGTAGCGTCTACCAATTTCGCCATATCCCCCTTTGCTTTGATATTTGATATGATACAAGGATCCAATTGTAATTCCATACACCTCTTTCATTGATCTTGGAACTGTTGAATTCATTAGGTAAGGATTCCTGTATTGAAAGAGTGTATGCTGCTATTTTTTTTTTGCCGTTCTCCATTCTATCATTTCATCTCTATTGGATGAACCCTATTTGTTTCAATCCGAAATTATTCTATCATTGATGTATCCGCAATTCAATATATATAGATATATCCCACATATATCTATGCCTTGACTCCCCCTTCTTTTTTATAGCGGAATTAAAAATAGTAGAACGCTCGATATTTATTCTTTTTTAAAAATTTATAATTATAAATTATAATATGATAATTTGATTAATAGGATAATATGAATATGGAATTTAATTTATATTTATATATCTAGATATAATATCTAGATATAAATAATCTAAAGATTCTTATTTTCTATTTTCTAATATAGAATCTAAAATCTATAACTAATAACTATAAATAGAATAAATAAGAATAGAAATAGAGAAGAAATTTAAATAATCAATAAATGAAAAAAAAAAAAAGAAGAATCACCAGGTAATAGCTAAGATCCGAGAGTTTCCTATACACTATTGATCTTATATCCGCCCGCTTAGCTCAGAGGTTAGAGCATCGCATTTGTAATGCGATGGTCATCGGTTCGATTCCGATAGCCGGCTCTTTTTCTTTGCATGATTGAAAATATCTACTCTCGCTTTCTCTAAATGTCGAGTTATTATATCATGGTAACTTGCAGCTATAGCTATGAATAAAAAAAGTTAACTAGATCTTTACATAATAAATTTGAAAGAAGAAATTTTAAAACGTAGCCTTCGCTTGAACTTCACTATATTATATATACAAAAAATAAAAATATTGATAAAATTTATTTCATTCTGCTTTGTAATACTTCAGTAGATTGCGTTTTGCTTTGCTGATCCTTTAGTTCAGTCTGAATTTATTTTATATATTTTATAATATTTTTTTATATTTAAATTTTAGATTTATATAATATTATAATTCTAATTTTTTTTTTTCAAATGAAAGTGAATCAAAAAGGGAGCCTTTATTTATATGTCTCGTTACCGAGGACCTCGTTTCAAAAAAATACGCCGTCTGGGGTCTTTACCGGGACTAACTAGTAAAAGCCCCAGATCTGGAAGTGATCTTCAAACCCAATTGCGCTCTGGAAAAAGATCACAATATCGTATTCGTTTAGAAGAGAAACAGAAATTGCGTTTTCATTATGGTCTGGCAGAGCGACAATTACTTAAATATGTGCGTATTGCTGGAAAAGCCAAAGGGTCAACAGGTCAGGTTTTACTACAACTACTCGAGATGCGTTTGGATAACATCCTTTTTCGATTAGGTATGGCTTCGACCATTCCTGGAGCCAGACAATTAGTTAACCATAGACATATTTTAGTTAATGGTCGTATAGTGAATATACCAAGTTATCGTTGCAAACCCCGAGATATTATTACTACGAAGGATAAAGAAAGATCGAAAGCTCTGATTCAAAATTATCTTGTTTCATCCCCCCGCGGGGAATTGCCAAACCATTTGACTATTGATTCCTTACAATATAAAGGATTTGTAAATCAAATAATAGATAATAAATTGATCGGTTTGAAAATAAATGAGTTGTTGGTCGTAGAATATTATTCCCGTCAGACTTGATTCTAACGAAAATAAAAAAAGCAAGGTTCATACAATTTTTACCCCCTTCGCTGAAGTAAATAGAGTACCTTGTCTCATTCACATATCAAAAATGGATCAACAATAGGATTCTTTTTCTTCTTTTCAATATCAATACAATATTTCTATTTGTATTTTACGTATCACAGGCTCTAATTAGGGATAGAGAATCTCTATCAAATAAGGACTGTTCAAATAATGATATCAATTATTATTTGATTTGATACGTAACGTTGATAAATGAAAAGAAAAGGAGAGAGAGGGATTCGAACCCTCGGTAAACAAAAGTTCACATAGCAGTTCCAATGCTACGCCTTGAACCACTCAGCCATCCCTCCTACGGAATCTTATTCTTGACCAAAACCCGAATTAATAGCGAGTCATTCATCTTAATTGTAGTACAGGTATGACCGCCTGGTGGTTCCATAGGAAGAAAATCTTTTTTCCAATTTCATATTTATCAACAACAACCATGATCTATTCAAAATTCATGAATCGTCCGATTCATTTTTCGATTTCAACTGTATGGCGTGGTACATATACGTTATGCAAACAAAATAAAATTTAAATAATTAAAATAAAGGATGGTTACCTTATTTTTTTAATCATGGAATGATTATTCCATTCTTTTTCCTTTTCATAACCAAATAAAAACTTATCGAGTTATCAAAATCAATACATAGGAAACTTGGTTATTAAACTTAGATGAAATAGTAATAGTATACTACGAAATTGGAATGAAATATAATCTGATTCAACTATTTCATTTAATCTTTGTTAAAAGGGGGGACAATTTGTGCCCCACGTTTTTCCAATTAGTCTGTTTTTATGTTATTTTGTACTGTACAATTCCTTTTTTTGTGGGATCGTTTTCCCCGAAGGGTAATGAAAATAATTATAGAATGAATTGATAATTATGCCTAGATCTCGAATAAATGGAAATTTTATTGATAAGACCTCCTCAATTGTAGCCAATATCTTATTACGAATAATTCCGACAACTTCAGGAGAAAAAAAGGCATTTACCTATTACAGAGATGGTGCGATTTGATTCTTTTCTTGTTTTTTTACCCCTCAGTTTTACGAGAAAAAGAACGTAGTTAGGAATAAAAAAAAAACAAATTAGTGAAAGAAACCTACGCTTGGTGAAGGTGAAGTTTAGAGATAGAGCAATTCCTTCTGTCGTGTATCCTCGATTGATGCAGCCTTAGATGCTTCAATTATCGATTTTAGTATTGAGCGAAAGGTTACATCTATAGGTTCTTTATTGGAGGTCAATCCTACTTAATTAGTATCAATAGGTGGCATTGTGGAAAAAGCACTACACCTAGGAATCAACAACACGAAAACTTTGTTATAAATAACCCTTTTCCTTATCGGTATCGGGACTAACAAGAATGGTTGGGAAAACTAAGATCCATCTCATTCGTGCTTTGGGTACCCGTATAACCATCAAAGACCGTTGAAGTGACTAATTCCTGGAAATCGTAAGCGTTGAGTACAAAGAAATTGTTGGAGTTACCATTTCTATCTATCACTAATACGATTGGTGGTAAGAAAAAACCTCTTGTGGGAAGGCTGGTTAGAAATTTCTTGTAAAAATACCAGCTCCTGTCAGTTCATAATGAGAATAGTTAATTTTTGATTACATGAATTATTACCTTTAGTACTATGCACAGAAGGGAGGAGCCGTATGAGATGAAAATCTCACGTATGGTTCTGGAACGGAGATTCTTTTACAAGAATGAACGACCGTAACGGATGTCGGCTCAATCCGAAGGAAATTATGCAGAAGCTTTACAGAATTATTATGAAGCTACGCGACCAGAAATTGATCCCTATGATAGAAGTTATATACTCTATAACATAGGTCTTATACACACAAGCAACGGAGAGCATACAAAAGCTTTGGAATATTATTTCCGGGCACTAGAACGAAATCCATTTTTACCACAAGCTTTTAATAATATGGCCGTGATCTGTCATTACGTGCGACTATCTTCACTATAGAAAGAAGGAAAAAGAGATCAAATCGTCTAGTAAATACTAGAAAAAAAAAAAAGGCTTTCTACATATGCATCGTCCAAAGTAACGATTTTTATCAGCTGTAGCAAGGAAAGATACTTCGCGAGAACCAAAAAAATCGGAAGAAATAGGTATGGCCTATATACTATACTCTATGGATAAAGAGTCGAATTGATAGAGAAAGCACCGTAAAGATCAATTAGTAAGCTATTGTTTGGTCAATACAGTTCAGAACTGCTTACTTATGTCATGATATGGAGTAAAAAAGGTTAGAAATCAACTTATGTAATAGAGTCGATCTACTAAAGTATTGAGCAGCGGTGTAGCATCAGATCCCAAGGATTGTAAGTTCTTTTTTATTAATGGGGGAAAGTCTTTTTCAAAGATTCTATATAAAAAAATATAAAAATATCATATACCATATATTAAATATGAAACCGAGATAGTTACCTTTCAGAAAATTCTAACGATATCGTGGGATATCTATGCTTCATTCTTCTGAAGGTGGGAGAAAAGAGAAAACTAATCATTCATCCAAATTAGAATTGGAAACTTATGTATTATGTA